TAAAATGCTTAGCTAATTCCATGCGTCTAACCAAAAAAACCTTTCTTCTTCCAATTTTTCTCTCTTTCCATTCATTACCGGCGGGCCCTTCGCCCCCTAAGTCTTTCCATTCGACCAATGAAGAATCTCTAATAAGTCCCAAATCCAGATCGGCTAATTGTTCTCTGATAGCACCTGCCCCAGTCGAGATTTCTCTATTTCGAAATCTATCGAAACCTTGAGTAGTAAAAAAAGGTGGGATGCTGTATTTCCAAGATTGTATTTCGTATTCGAATGAACCTCGTAATCGTAAGAAAGTGGGTTTTTTAGCAACAGGCCTCGCAAAGGAAAAATTGGGATAGGTTCCTATAGGATTTCCCCCCCTTCAAAATCGGACGTGAGGGTTTCCTCTCATCCGGCTCAAGTAGTTACGCCAAATAACGATAAAGGGGGGCTCTCGCTTTCCCATTTTTTTTTTTCTAGAAAACCCCAACAAGATCTACTCCTTACTCAAGTTTCCGGTGAGGACCAACCAACATTTCATTAATACATCCTTCCTTTTTATTTCTATTTTATGAATTCCTGATTCGGCAATTTAGGACATAAATGAAATGGGAAATTATTGAGTAGTCTACTTCCCTTCGAATGAGGAATCCCCTTCTTAAAAGAATACCTCGGAACTCAGAAGGAATTTACTTGTCTATGTATCGTTCTGTTCGATCTTTTAGGTCCCTACTTAACCTCGACGGTTATGTCATGATTTAAAGCCTATATGCGATAGATAGGCTTTCGTAACCATGCCATATTTGTTTACTTGAAGAGAAATTCTTTCTATATGGAATGATTAATTCCACGTAAAGAAGTCTTTTTAACGAGGTACAACTAGCAATTCCTATTTATCTGTTATGGAATCAACCATAGATCAATTCCCCTTATTTTGAGAGTATTGAATACACCCATAATAGGATTCTGAGTTTCATGCTGCTCCTCCCAAGAGACATGTCAGAGCTGGGGCATCCCAATGAGATTGAACGGGATGACAGTTTCTTATTCCGAATCTGTAAAATCAAAATTTCGATCAAATCACACATCGCAGTATACGAGGCCCTCTAATTCTTTAAGCGGTTTATCTAAAAGATTCGCGATATAACTAGGAAGACGTTTCAAATACCACACATGAGTTACTGGGCATGCCAGTTTAATGTATCCCATTTGATATCGTCGTACCCGAGTATGAACAAACTCGACTCCACATTGTTCGCAAAATTTCGGTTCTTCTTTTGTATCTCTGATTACTCGATAATTTCCACAAGCACAAATTCCACTTTTTATAGGCCCAAAAATTCTTTCACAAAACAATCCATCCTTTTCCGGTTTATTGGTTTTGTAATGATAAGTATGGGGTTTTGTCACCTCTCCAACCACCTCTCCATTAGGTAGGATTTTATTAGCCCAGGCAATTATTTGTTGAGGAGAAACTGATCCAATTCGAAGTTGTTGATGTTTATATCGGTCGATCATAGAAGAAAAATTCTGATTCATTCCAATCAAACTTCCTTCCTATTAATCTGGAAGTTCTTCTCAGATACAAGGAAATGGTTCATTTCTAGAGCCAAAGATCGTAGTTCTCGAACTAGCAATCGAAAAGATTCTGGAGCATCCTTCTCTGGCTTAGCTATCCTTCCTCCATTGATCGTAGTATCAAGTACTTCCTGACGAGCTCGAACATGATCAGATTTATAAGTAAGCATCTCTTGTAAGATATGAGCAACACCAAATCCCTCTAGAGCCCAAACTTCCATTTCTCCTACCCGCTGTCCCCCTTGTTTGGCTCTTCCTCTAAGAGCTTGTTGTGTAACAAGCGCGTACTTTCCAGTGGAACGCCCATGGATTTTATCATCAACTTGATGAATTAATTTCAAGATATAGGCCTTTCCTATTAAAACAGGTTGTTCGAAAGGATCCCCCGTTCTTCCATCAAATATTCTGCTTTTTCCCGGATATTCGGGTTCAAATACCCATGGATTCGCTGTTCGCTTACCGGCTTCATATAATTCAGAAAACACGAGTTTTCTCGAAGCCTCTTGCTCATATCTCTCATCAAAGGGCGCTATTCGATAATGCCTGTCTAGCAGATCCCCCGCTAACCCGAGCGAACACTCAAATATCTGCCCTACATTCATTCGTGAAGGTACTCCTAATGGATTGAAGACCATATCAACAGGTGTTCCATCTTGCAGATAGGGCATATCTTGTATAGGCAAAATTTTGGAAATGATACCTTTATTCCCATGCCTTCCTGCTACTTTATCACCTACTTTGATTGCACGTTTCTGTGAAATATATACACGAATCGTTTCTGGATTATAACTGTAACCCCCTTTTTTATGGACCCATCTCACATCAATAACTCGACCTCTGCTACCTATGGGTAATTTTAGACACGTTTCCTTTGTGGTGGATACCGGAATACCAAGTATGGCTCGTAATAATCTAGCTTCCGGGGCAGATGAGGATTCTTTCGCCATCTGCGGCGTTAATTTGCCTACTAAAACATCGCCCGTTTCTACCCAAGAGCCCAGCATCACAATTCCACTTTTATCTAAATTGCGAAGTAAATGGGCCTCTAAGTACGGTATGTCATTAGTGATTCTTTCGGGACCTTGGCTTGTCACATGAATCTGAATTTCATATTTCCGTATATGAAAAGAAGTATAAATATCTGCATATACCAGACGTTCGCTAATGAGTACTGCATCCTCAAAATTGTAGCCCTCCCAGGGCATATAAGCCACTAATATATTTTTTCCTAAAGCGAGTTCGCCGCCAGTTGTAGCAGTACCCTCCGCTAAAATTTGTCCTTTTTTAATGCATTTACCCCGCGGAACCCGGGTTTTTTGATGCATACAAGTATTTTTGTTGGAACGTTGATACCTAAGCAAGGGAATGCTTAGAGTGTCTCCATTACCTGATAAAATGATCTTGTCAGTATTGGCATAAATGACCTTTCCCCCGTGTTCGGCTATAACGGAAACCCCCGAATCTAGAGCCACATGGCCTTCTAACCCAGTTCCAACAATGCACTTCTCGGATCGAGAAAGCGGAACTGCTTGACGTTGCATATTAGAACTCATTAAAGCCCGATTCGCATCATTGTGCTCGACAAAAGGAATGAGGGAGGCTCCAATAGAAAAATATTGGAAGGGAAAAATGCTTCGAAGCTGAATCTCTTCCCATGCAATAGTCAGGAATTCTTGACGGTATCGAGCCGGAAAACCCTGCTCTTCCGTAATACCACGATTTACTGCTAAAGAATTTCCTGACGTTACCATATAGTATTCATCCAGACTTGGGGATAAATACAGCACCCGCCCCTTTTTTGATCTCTCAGAAATTTCATAAAACGGTCTTTCTAAAGATCCCCAATGACCAAGCCTCGCATGAATTGCTAAGGATCCAACGAGTCCAACATTGATTCCTTCAGATGTATCAATTGGGCAAATACGCCCATAGTTACTAGGATGGATGTCTCGTATCCGAAAACTAGCAGTTCGCCCTGTCAACCCCCCAGGACCCAAATAACTGAATTTTCGCCCATGAACTATTTGTGTCAATGGATTTGTTTGATCAAAAACTTGAGATAGGGGGTGTAGGCCAAAAAAGGATTCATAAGTGGTTGTTAATAGAGTTGAAGTTACCAAATAATGAGGAGTTGGTATCCTTTTTTGCTTAATTGCTCCACCTAGAGTTTTTCGAACCGCATATTCTAAACGAACCATAGCCACTCCGAATTGATCCTGTAAAAGATCCCCTACAGAACGAATACGTTTATTTTTCAAGTGATTCATATCGTCAAGCGTACCCATTCCAAATTTCATTCCGATCAAGTGATCCGCAGCTGCCAATACATCCCGTGGTAACAAAAATGTAATGTTCTGAGGTATATCAAGATTCAATCTCCGGTTCATATTTCGTCGCCCAACCCTTCCTAATTCACATCTTTGTTGAAAAAATTTCTTTTGTAATTCCTTACATAAGGACTCAGAAAATACTGGGTCCCCGCCGACACAAGCAAATTGTTGATAAAATTCCAAAATAGCATTTTCTTTTGACCCCATTTTTTTTTTCTCCTTATCATTCGGAAAAGACACGAAAATTTCTGGGTAGCAAACATTTTCTAGAATTTCTCTTAGATTCGAACCCATAGCTGATGATGGGACTAGAATAGATATTTTTTGTTTCCTACTCACGCGCGCCCATATCCGTGCTTTTCTATCAATCTCTAATTCTGATCTTCCTCCCCAATCTGATATTATGGTAGCGGTATAGGCCGAAATTCCGGTATAGTCCAATTTTGAACGGTAATAAATACCGGGACTTTGCACTATTTGATTGATCACTATTCTGTATATTCCATTTACTATAGAGGTTCCCAGGGAATTCATGAGAGGAATGTTTCCAATAAATAGGTTTTGTTCTTGCGTATCCTTGCCGGTTTTCCAACTTAAGCCTGCGGGTACATATAATTCCGAACAATATGTGAGTGATCCATGCACAGCATCTATTTCTTTTATTAAAGGCTCTTGCAATTGATATCTTTCCACAAATAATTGAAATTCCATTTCTTGATCTCTATCCTCAATTTTTGGAAACTTATCAAATTCTTCCATCAAACCCTGATTGATGAACCTACAAAATCCCTCAAATTGTATCTGACTAAACCCAGGTACTGTGGACATTCCCTCGTTTGTATCTCGAAGCATCTTTACTTTTGTTTCCTATTTATCAAAAAAATCCCATTCATTGGCTCATTCTTCATCGAACCATATGGATCGATCTAGCAATGATGGACTGGATATTCTGTTTACTGAATCACATAAAATCTTATTTTAAACAACTTCATATATATATGGAATATCTAAAATATGAGCGGAGAAAGAAAGAAAGAGAATTTTCTACTCAAATTTGAATTTGCAAGAGATAGAAATAAATGGGAATGGCTTGAGAAAATAAAACATTCCCGAACAAAAAAAAATTCTGCCACTTAGACTTATATTAGGGAATCTTGTATAGATGAATAGAAAAGTAATAATAGAATAGAAAAAGGGATGCTATTTCTATCTATTATGATATTATGAGCCCGCTGGATACCAAAAAAGTAAATGGACTCAGGATTTTTGATCCCTGCTCTATCTATGAATGCAATAAAGGCAGAAATGATCCGCAGAGAAGAGATAGGGTGTGTTTCTTAATTGAATTCGTGGAATCCAATTGGAGTGCGCAAGAGGAACTGTATTTAGTAAGAACACGCAGCTATTTAGCTATCCCTATAATCGCCTATCCAAATTCTACTTACTTTGGCAACCGCGCTATATATCCTAATTTCTATTGGATATTCAATAGATTCAATCTTCGAATCCTCGTCGCAAGGATTGACAGTCTTTGAAGAACGGAAGCACGGCCATTCCCTTAATCGCTTTCTAGGAATATCATATATAAATAAGATATCTAATTAGGTATATCTGCGTAATAATTTTTGTTATATGGTTGACATATACACATAATTCTTGTTATTATTGTAAGTGAAAAGGATTCAATTAGTGAAAATAATTGGCACTGATGGGTTGTGTCTCAATTTTATTGTCTTATGACACTAAGGAAAGGCTATTTGAGATAAAAAAAAAAACAAAACTTTCATGAATTCACAGTCTATAGTTAATGGTTCCAATTTTCCTTTCTTTTGAATTTCTGTGACAGAAAAGAAAATTTGGCTTTTCTGTTTTCTCTTTCAATAAAAAACAAAAAAAAGAAAAAGGGTTTTGAGATTTATTAGAAAAGGCATAAGGAGAATGGGATTCATCGAATCCAATAAAAAATGTAAAAAATGCCAATCTCCCTATATTTTTCGTTTTGGCGGCATGGCCGAGCGGTAAGGCGGGGGACTGCAAATCCCTTTTCCCCAGTTCAAATCCGGGTGTCGCCTGACCAATAAAAACTCGAAATGCCTTTCTTGATAGCAGACAAATGACCCAATTCTTGCCCAGCAAAAGCAGAGGAAAAGGGCTAGAACTTAGAACTGCCAATACTTATTCAATTTTCAGAATAGGGGCTTTTCTATTTTATAAAAGGCTGTCAATCCTTGCGACGAGGATTCGAAGGAGGATTATGGTATAGAAGAACTAGGCTGTGAGGACTTACATTAATAGTGTAGTCTATACTGACTGAGCCTTGAATTAGATAGTGAAACGGGGAATCAAACAAATTCAGTATAAGAACTTGTTATGGGTAGATTTATTGGATTGCTTCATCAATAACCTTCCTTCGGTTAGAATTCCTTTTTGCCTCTGCGCCATCGATCGAGTTGATTATTATTAGTGATCAATAAGGGGAGAATATCTTCATATTCTATAGAGATAGAGATAGGGGACATAATTCATATGGATATAGTAAGTCTTGCTTGGGCTGCATTAATGGTAGTCTTTACATTTTCCCTTTCACTCGTAGTATGGGGAAGAAGTGGACTCTAGAGTAACGGCTAATTGAGTTGAGTAATCGAACTTTATCAATAGTCTCTTTCATAGATCATTCTCCAAAAGCGTTTTTTCAATTAATAAAAAAAAAGGAGATCCTTTTTCCAAATTAGAAATGCAAGATATGAAGAATATCTTTTTAATCAAAGAAATATTTGAAATATTTCAATTCATCCCATGTTCCTATTTTGATGAACTCTAGCCACTAGCTATTAACAGAATCAGATATGGATATTACAATGAGTAAAAACCCGCCCCCTTTTTTATTTGTTTCCCTCTTTATTGCTCAAGCATTTAGACTCTTAGAAATGAGAAATCATATTGAATTTACGCTTTATTGACTCAGTCCATATCATGGTTCACACGTTAGAAATAGTTGGAATCTACTACGATTTTTCTCAATCTGTCTGAACAATTTCCCATAGAATTGCTTGACTCATCTCTTAATGGTCCATTTTGCTTTGTCAGATTGATTGAGAAAAAGGGGATTACTCGCTTTCTTTTTTTTTCTAGAATTTTATTCGGTATATGCCCAGACCTTCCTCTATTGATTTGATTTCTTCGACAGCTCCCTGGGTCCCTCCCTATTGGAAAAAATAAGAAACCGAGTAATTAGAGCCGCAACGCACGACATATAAGACATAAGAGTCAAAGCGGACATTCGGTTATCTCGGATTGGTTGGAATCACGACAAATCAAATGGATGGATCAAAAAACTCGAATTCTTAGGATATTATGTCAGAATTGGGGGTGACTTTTTATATATACATTAGACATATGTGATTTATATGTACCTGGATGAATATCCATATTATAGATGGATCCATATTCAATAGGAAATGAATCCTATATTATATATATTTCTACAGCCGAATCATCAGTCTCACTTTCTAGAATATAGAATAATAGACATTTAGTATGGTAGAAAGAAATAGATCTATTTCTTTCTACCATACTATCTATCGGATTTCATATACTATAACTGTTGATTCTAGTCCGCTCATTTAAGACTAGAGATTGAAATCTCCTTTCATTTATTCCATCAATTGATAAGGACTAAGAAGCCGGGCTTGATTCAAATTAATCCTTTTGACTGACCGTTTTTACGTAAATGATAAGTAAAAAAGCCGTAGGGATTAGAATGAACAATGCAGTAGCAATAAATGCGAGAATATTTACTTCCATAATTTGATTTTATCATTTTTTTTTTATTTCATAATAACTCGGGATCTAATCCCATAGAGAGTCTAAATCTTTTGTCTCTCACTTCGATAGTATGCAATTCCCCCCGATGGTATTAAATTGGATCAATGTCATGAATAACAATATCTCAGCTATCAAATCAATTTTTCATCAAGAATTGAATAGTATAACATAGGAAGATCTTTGATACATACGCAATAAAAAATGGAATTCCTGATCCAATCAAGAATCCTCTTTGGTTTTTCATTCTTTGTTCCTTTTATTTTCTATACCCCCCCGTCTTCTTTATAGAATCATATAACGACCATATGACCTATCTTACACTTCCGTTGATCACAAACCCAATCAATATTGTAGAAGTGAAATGGAAATAAAGAGGGAATTCCGTTCGAAACTTTGTTTTTTATGACCCAATTTCCTTATAAGACAAAGAGGTTTGATAAGGACGGATCCCAATAGAAAAGATCCAATACTTTGACAAATTGACTGTTTTGTAATTTGTTCTTTCTTCCATAGGACCTTTCAAATAGGAAGAAAAAGGATTATCCATTCCCTCACTAAGCTAAGTCTGGTAGATCCTTGTTTGATCTTTCTTTTAGTAATACCCCCTTTTTCGGTCCTAGAACAGATATATAATATGAAAAATTCAATATGAATTGAGAGTGCGATAGATTATTTCCAATTAGAAATTGATTTTCTATAAACTTGAAACTCGGAGTTAGGGGGAGTGGGGGTACTTTGAACCTTTCAAGCATTCCGCCGGGTTAACTATGTGAAAGTGGGGTTGATTTTGTATCGTACAAAAACAAAATATGAATCCTAATTGGTGTCTGTGCTCCTGTAAAACATATGTTTATTCTATAAAATGGATCAGGGGCAAGCGAAAAACCCAGACAAGTACGGCATTTCCCGGAATCCTTAATTGAATAGGGTGCTACCAATAATTGTAGCAATCTAAATAGGTCTCTCCCACATCCCATCAATCGGTACGGTACAAATTGAATGACTTGAAATTACCAAAAGGCAAAGGAAAGCAAAAAAGAAATAAGGACCCAGCACCGGGAAGGAGATCCTGCTCCGTGTCCCTCTTCACAGAAAATAGAGAGATGAATTGATGGATTCATCAGATTCTAGGTCGGGACTGACGGGGCTCGAACCCGCAGCTTCCGCCGTGACAGGGCGGTGCTCTGACCGATTGAACTACAATCCCAGATAAATAAGGCGTGGGGCCTACATATTTTGAACGGTTTCATTCAATCAAACAAGTTCAGTTCTATCTAGAATCATCGTATTCTAAGAGAGAAAGGGGTGATATATTACTATCAATCTCCATGCGAATATTGATTTTAGAGGGAACGAAACAGGTTGCTAGTAATCCTATTGGTTGTTTGTCAAATCGCGTCAAATCGATTGATAATAGCTATTTTTTTTTTTTACTTCTTTCTAGTTTCAGATGCTTCGGGAGAACAAATCAAATTGGAAATAATCTCATGATGGATCGGCGAATTTTTGGGCCGAGCTGGATTTGAACCAGCGTAGACAAATTGCCAACGAATTTACAGTCCGTCCCCATTAACCACTCGGGCATCGACCCAGGAAGAATCAATTCGAAACTTATTGATAATCCATGAGCAACTTCCTCTCATAGTACCCTACCCCCAGGGGAAATCGAATCCCCACTACTTCCGTGAAAGGGAAATGTCATCCACCTTTTGACCATGGGGGCATACCTGCTCGGATCGCCACCATACTATGCTCATTCATAGTATGAACAGTTTTTTGGAATTGTCAATAGAATCTAATGGTGTGACTAAATCCCACAAAGCTTTCTATCTTTCGCGATTCCTATCTATTTTCCTCTTCACTCACCTTTGATGAACAACCCTTACTTCATTATATTCTAATGAGGTAATGCTCTAATACCCCAGGAACTTATTTGTACCGCTAAAAATAGGAAACACCTCTCTTCAACTTTTACTCATCAATTCACGTATTATTTTATTATAGTATTATAGTAAGATATGCCTCTCTCTATCTCAGACTAAGACAGGAGATAAGGAAAGGATAGAAAATCGAAAATTGATAGATAGTTAAGTGTAGTTCCGGATAAAAGTTCCATGTATTCATCACATGATTCGATGAAACATCAAATAGAATAAAATCTCTTGGATCTATAGTTGAATTCTGTATCAAGTAATTGAATCTCGCTCGGATGGGATTCAATAAAAAAGCAATTAATTAGTCTTATCCATCCCATACTTCCTCAAAAATTCTTGTTTCTGAATGAG